AGAAAGTTTCATTTTTTAATGAAGTTATAAAACAACTATTATTACTTTTTTATAATTATTTTAAAAATATTATATTTAAAATATTCTAATATTCTATATATACTAATATATATTAGTTATATATTAGTATTTAGTATTAAGATCTATTAGATCTTGGTTATTAGTTTACTCAACTCAAGAGTTGCTCCATGAATCTGTTGATTCGAAATTTCGAGATGGATAGATGTGACAAATGATGAATTGATTTCTTAACTATGTTACTCTACTTTTGTTAGGACCGCCGTTTATAATTATAATAATTGATGAATCAAAAACTTTCAATTGGTATTTTTGTTTATCCTCGTATCTTGAAATTTAGGGAAGTGCTTTATAAACATATGTATAAAAAGAACATATTTCATTTAGTCTCTTCATGTCTACTATAACTAGTTATTTCGGTTTTCTACTAGCAGCTTTGACTATAACTTCAGCTCTATTTATCGGTTTGAACAAGATACGACTTATTTGAAATTAATTGAATGAACAATTCATAACAAAATTCTTCTGTGGTAGTTCATATATTCTATAGTTCCTTACCACGTCAATTTTCAATTCTTGGTCGTTGAGATTCATGGGTAATTCCCATTAATATTTAAGGATAAACATTACCTCTCCTTTTCACCTTTCAAAGAAATTGAAATGATTGAAGTTTTTCTATTTGGAATCGTCTTAGGTCTAATTCCTATTACTTTGGCTGGATTATTCGTAACTGCATATTTACAATACAGACGTGGTGATCAATTGGACCTTTGATTAATTAACATCTCTTTTTTTTTGATTGACCTCCTACTTGTTTTAATCTCCAGGAGGTCAATTTCAAATTTCTGTTCAATTTTTTCAGTTTTATTTTCGACCTACCAAATAACAAGAATCTAATCACGCTCTGTAGGATTTGAACCTACGACATCGGGTTTTGGAGACCCACGTTCTACCGAACTGAACTAAGAGCGCGTTATTATTACAATAAATAGTTTGTTACCCAACCCGTCGGATATATATACTATCATAAATAATAAAATGAAAGGTTGATTATGTATGTCCAATTTTAATTAATATCAATTGACCTCGCGTTTCTGCTCATAAGATAAGCAATAGGTAGGGATGACAGGATTTGAACCCGTGACATTTTGTACCCAAAACAAACGCGCTACCGAGCTGCGCTACATCCCTTTTCAATTGGTCTACAGTGTCATTGTAGAGAATCCCTGTCTTCTTTTCCACATCTTTATTTCTTTCATTGATATACCAACTTGTCATTTCTTCTTTATTTTTTTTAGTCTAATTTCATTATATATAACATATAATAATAGACTTATCTTATACTGAAGAAATATGAAACCCAGCGTAACAAAAAAATTAATATTTTTCGGGAATTCTCAGACAGAAAGGGACTTTTTTTTTGTTTTAAGAAAAGGAATATTTACTTAATTTACTTAATTGTTGTACATTTCAATTTGTATTAGGGATTCTGCGTAGACATACAAGTGTCAGTCATTAACTACATAGACACATTCGGTCATATATGTATTACTATTATGTTATGTATTACAAATTATAATAAAATTACAAAAATAAAGAAAAGGGGGTTTTAAATGCGAGATCTAAAAACATATCTTTCCGTCGCACCGGTAGTAAGTACTCTATGGTTTGGTTCTTTAGCAGGTTTATTGATAGAGATCAATCGTTTATTTCCGGATGCCTTAATATTCCCTTTTTTTTCATTATAGTAAGTGAGATGGGAAGGGGGTGAAGAAAATTAGAGCTAAAATCAAATATCTGTGACTAATCCCTCCCCTTACTCTTCTTTTTTAAAATTAAAATAAATTAGATTAAAGAATAAAAGCGGATTCACCTCAGTGAAACTAAGAACTCGGGGTTCCAGGACCAAAATGAATAATAGATCGAGAAAGAAAATGGAATAGCTGTGGCAACAATATCATACAAAATAATTCAATGAAAAATTAAATATTGTACATTGATTATAAATTATAAATATAGAGTTAGAAATTATTATATTACTTATTATTACTATATTGATAGATTGCAACGAAATCCTTCATAATTGGATTTCAATTTCAATGTAGCAACTTCTATTTTTTTTTCTTTCCTTTCTTCTTCGCTTCGGATCGAAAAATAGAAAAGTTGAGTCAATCAAAAATACAAAGGAGGTTCATGGCCAGGGGTAAAGAAGCTCGAGTAACGATTTTTTTGGAATGTACCAGTTGTGTTCGAAACCGCGTTAATAAGGAATCAATGGGCATTTCCCGATATATTACTCAAAAAAATCGACATAATACGCCTAGTCGATTGGAATTGAGAAAATTCTGTCCCTCTTGTTACAAACATACGATTCACGGGGAGATAAAGAAATAGATCGAACCAATCGCTCGCGCGTTCGCCTTGCCTTCCAAGGAAGACGAAAAACGACATATATATTATATATAACAATAATTATAAATTATATATTATTTAACAAAAATTATATATAACAGATCCTATATTTATTTAAATATAAAATAAACAAAGCAATCCTTTTTTTTAATTCAAAATCATTTCTGATCCGATCAAAAAAGAATTAGGATTTTCAGGACAAGGAATAAAAAAACCATGGATAAATCCAAGCGGCTCTTTCTTAAATCCAAGCGATCTTTTCGTAGGCGTTTGCCCCCGATACAATCGGGGGATCGAATTGATTATAGAAACATGAGTTTAATTAGTCGATTTATTAGTGAACAAGGAAAGATATTATCTAGGCGGGTGAATAGATTGACCTTAAAACAACAACGATTAATTACTATTGCTATAAAACAAGCTCGTATTTTATCTTTGTTACCTTTTCTTAATAATGAGAAACAATTTGAAAGAAGCGAGTCGACTCCTATAACTACTGGTCTTAGAATTAAAAATAAATAGGCTTGCTCTTCAATTGAATCAAACTAAAACTTCAATCCGACTTCAAATGCGAATTGACGTTTTGTTCAAAAAATTTGAAAATTAAGATTTTAGTGTTGTGTCGTAAGAAAAAAATAATTTGGGAAGAAGAATAAATCTTTTTTTATTGAACGTGTTTGTTCAGTGTGACGGCTTTATCATATTATATCCTATTTTATCATACTAATTTCTACTCTACCTTCCCGAATTCACTCGCCAAGGAACTCTATTAAAACATTACAATGGATTCCTTCAAATCTCCTTATCTTATTTTAAGATCTCATTGGAAATCATATAAATACAATTCCTATTTAATATAGCTATTTGTGCAAGTATTTTACGGTTAAGGAGCAGCTGCTCCTTGTACAGATTGTGCATTAATCTACTATAACTATAGTATAGTTTATTGTCTCGGATTACTGCATTTATCCGAGTGATCCACAAACGACGAAAATCTCTCTTTTGCCTACCTCTATCTTGATGAGCCGAAACCAAAGCTCTTATTTTCTGTTGAGTAATAGTCCGAGAAAGTCTTGAACGAGCCCCTCGAAAACTTGATGCAAATAAACGAATTTTGGTTCTACGTCTTCGAGCTATATATCCTCGTTTAATTCTAGTCATTGAATAAATAAATGAAATTTTGATGAATAACTAATTGATTTCTTTTCTTTCAGTTATTTCCCTTCCCTTTTCTAGTCTATTAATAACAAAACGGATTCTTCCAATGTATAAAATAAAAACTCCAATGGCTTTTGCTGCTATAACCTTCCCGACCACAATTTTTTATTTTTTTTTTTTTATAGGCTTCTCAGCTCGAAATTAAGAATAAGAAATTGTATTGATACTGGGTATCAAAAAATATAGAAAAAGGTAGTAAATAGAAATAGGTATAGTGGTTTCCATCGTTTCTATGGTTGCTTCTTAAACGGTGAGGTCCTCTCTATACACCGGAGCCTCCTCCCTCATTTCATTTAATCAATGGCATTGTTAACTTGTACAGTTCACACTCTTTGGCTCTACCCATCATTATCCAGTAATAGGTCTTTCACAACGAGACCCACCTATAACAGTAACGGTATTTTATTTAATTATGAAGATTAGCTGAGTAGCTGACCTTGTTAGTCCGTTCTTGCAGGAGTCAAGAGTTAAGGGCATAATCTTTCTCCTTTTTAAATATGATTTCCCTGCTTAATGAATACCATTTGCTACCAATGGGGAATTCTTTCTTATCTTAAATTAAAAATGTAATTGATTGTATTTGTACTAATTTCAACCATAAATTAATTTGATACCACAATAGAAGGGTATGATATATCTTTTTTATATTTTTAGATATTTTCATTTTTCGTATAGTGAATGGTCTTCTTCCATTCTATCCTATTCACTGTTACAGATCACTTATACTGGATCAATTCTCTTCTTTTGGCCTAGTCCATGATCTGACCGAGTCGCACATACACCCTAGTACATGTTCCTCGTCGCTGAGGACATCCTCCAAGAGCGGGGGATTTCGTGACATTTTTGATTGGCTGTCGTGTGTTTCTAATAAGTTGTTTAATAGTTGGCATGTTGAATCATATACATAATGGGATGGTTTAGATCGATCCTAACCGGATAATTATGAATCATTTTTTATTAATGTATTGATAGAATATTTAGAATATTGTATTAAACCTGGTAAGAAAATAAAATATCAAATCGCATACTTGCGTGAAATCCTTCTTTTTTTTTATTCAACCGCTACAAGATCAACAAGTCCGTGAGCTTGGGCTTCTGTTGCTGACATAAAAACATCTCTTTCCATGTCTTCGGAAACAACCCATAAGGGTTTGCCCGTTCTTTGTACATAAACCTTTGTGAGGGTTTCGCGCAGCTTCAGTAGTTCTCCCGTTTCCAAGATAAATTCTCCCGTCCGTGCCTCATAAAAAGAAGTAGAAGGTTGATGGATCATTACCCTGATGAAATAACATAATAAATTATTATTCTATCTCGCGCGATGAAAGGCGAAAAGAAAAATATAATAAAAATAAAAAGATAGAATTGAAGAACCGGACAGGCATCTTTTGCACATTGCATACGGCTCCTACAATGGAATTCACTTTATATACATATACCTTTTTTATTTTACTATTGAAGAAATATAAAATAAATTCATAGGGTCTATCATATTCACATAGGTAAATGATCCAATAACCACCCTTCCTTTTGGGGTAGTTAAAAAATACTACGATGGTTCCGTTGCTTTATATATTAATTTTGTCTGTTATTTAGCAATCCCAAAGTTTCTTTTTTTTTTCAAATATCAAATAAAAAAATAATTTTTTTTCGTATTCTTTCAGAATAATATATATATATATTGTTAAGAGTTTTTCGGTGTGAAAACGAAAAAGTTTGTGACGCTGAAATGGGTCTCCTGATATATCAGATAAAATAGGAAATACCCTTTATCTCATACTACTCTTTCGATACATAATTTAACAATTTTGGAAAAAAAGAATTTTCCTATCGAATTCTAAGTGCCATGCTATTATTACTTAATATTCCTATTTCATATATCGCGAAGGCATAGTCTTGTCTTCTTTTTTCTCTCAAATCAAATAAAAAACTCATTGGCGCCAAGCGTGAGGGAATGCTAGACGTTTGGTAATTTCTCCTCCGACCAGAATAAAAGATCCCATTGAAGCGGCTAATCCCATGCATATTGTTTGTACGTCTGGTTGTACAAATTGCATAGTATCATAAATACCTAATCCAGGTATTACCCATCCGCCGGGAGAGTTTATAAACAAATACAGATCCGGGGTATCATCCTCTATACTGAGATATATCATAAGACCAATAAGTTGATTCGAGATCTCGTCATCAACCTCTTGGCCTAAAAAAAGCAATCTTTCTCGATAAAGTCGGTTGAGTGGGATAAAATTGTATCCCTTTCGTAACCGTACATGCATCTTTTAACGCATACGGTTCAATACAAATCGCGAAAAAAAAAGAATCAATGTGTAGATTCGAGTTTTTTTCTTTATAATTTTTATAATTTATATATAAATTATAAAGAAAAAAAAATTTACTAAACTTATCGGACTAACTTTTCATTGATGTATTCTTTCATCGGAATTCAATCCAAATCACGATGTAATTTTCTTGTTCCTGAATGGTCTTCTTGAATTCTTTTAGGTTTCTGTTCTACTCCGAGTAAAGATCTGATCCGTTTTGATTTGCATATATAGGCCAAATGCCCGAATACTACGTCTTTTTGCTACGACTTCTTTTTTTTTCAATTTATTTATGTCTCCCGCCAAATATTAAATATTCAATCCATTCTTCATATTACTCAATTTATTAACAGTTTGAGATCATTTCTATTTATATATTTATATTATAAATTGAATATTAGATAAATAAATTTTAATATAGAATATATATAAAATATGATATTTTAAGTAGAAATCATAGATATATTATCAATTGGTTTTTTATAAACGGAGCCTGGATACTTCATTTTATTGTTCGAACCAAGGCAACCATAAATTATTCTAATTTCTAATTTTAATCTGTATATCCCCTAAAAAATAGATTTCATTTTCTTCTAATTTTCTTCATTGCATTTCACGCTCCAAATTTTTGATGATTCAATCAATCTTTCTTGGGCGAAAGGGAGGATATCTCAATTGGGGAAGAGAACGGGGAAGTACCGTATAACCAAATATATCCGACAAGTCGCACTATACGTCAACCCACGATGCATCTTCGTCTCCAGGATTTCGAAAAGGTACTTGTGGAACACCAATGGGCATTAAATGAAAGAAAAATTAAGTACTATATCTCACTTTGATGTGAAAACGTAAAAGTAGGTTTATTGTCTTAATAATTTTTTATCTTTTATCATATTTTATCCATAGATTAAAAAAAATCTGAAGTTCATAAAAAAGGAAGACAGAATGAATAAAGTAAATTTGTTACAAATAGGTCTTTTCTTTTGGATGATGAACAAATCTAGATGCAGTTCCTCATATAAAATGCTATCAACGGCTGACCATTGCGTATTGGTACTTATCGGGTGTAGAATAAATCTGCTTCTTTTTGTTTATACGAACAAAATTGTTCCATTATTATTAAAAGACATTCTTACTAAAAGAATAGAACAAATATTAATCCTTTCCCCGAGATAATCCACTAAAAAAGTAAGTTCCAGGGTATAGTTTTTTTACAGTGCAATAAAGTTACATAGTGTTTATTTCGTAATTGAAAAAAGGGGGTATTTCCATGGGTTTGCCTTGGTATCGTGTTCATACGGTCGTATTGAATGATCCCGGCCGTTTGATTTCTGTCCATATAATGCATACAGCCCTGGTTGCTGGTTGGGCCGGTTCGATGGCTCTATACGAATTAGCTGTTTTTGATCCCTCTGATCCTGTTCTTGATCCAATGTGGAGACAAGGTATGTTCGTTATACCCTTCATGACTCGTTTAGGAATAACCAATTCATGGGGTGGTTGGAGTATCACAGGGGGGACTATAACGAATCCG